TTATAAAGTAAGCTAAAAAAGCTAATGGGTTCATACCCCACATATGATTTATCCTTTATTAATAAAGTTACACAAATTAATTATAATCAATATTATAATTCTTGCAATTATTATCGCAATATCTTCAATCACCAATTTCTTTCTTTGAATTTCAATAGAAATTAATACAATATCTTTTATTCCTATTATATATAAAAAAAATAAATATTCATCAAATAGAATAATAATATACTTTATTATTCAATCACTAACTTCATCCATTTTCTTACTAGTCGTCCTTTTTTATAACATAAATATAGAAATACTTTATATAAACTTCATTGTAACCTCTGTAATATGTATAAAGATTGCTGCAGCCCCCTTTCATATATGACTCCCAGAAATTAGTGAAGGCCTAACTTTATATACATTAGGTATTCTACTAACCTTACAAAAAATCATTCCACTTTATGTAATTTCAAAGTTTCTTAGAAATGTATTAATACTATTTATTATTATAAGAGCTATAATAGGATCTTTAGGTAGTTTCGGTCAACATAGAGTACGAAAATTACTTGTTTTTTCATCAATCACTCATTTATCTTGAATGATAACTTTAATTAGTTTAAATAGCTTCATATGAATAATATATCTTATTATTTATTCAATCATTCTTATAATACTACTAAAAGTTATAAAGATGACTAATCTAACTTCTTTTAGTCATAGAATAAGTTTTAATGCCAACATAATCATTATATTTATATTAAGATTAATCTCAATAGGAGGAATACCACCCACAATAGGTTTTATAATAAAATTAATAGCATTAAAAGAAATTATATTATTATGACCCTTAATAAGAATCATTCTAATTTTATCTTCAATTATCAATTTATATGTATATATTCGACTTATATATGTTCATATTCTAATAAATATAGAATTAAATAAATGATATACTTCATATAATATGATGCTCCTTTTATATAGCTTATTACAAGCTACTATAACACCTATTATAATTACTTTATACTAAGTCTTTAAGTTAATAAAAACTATATACCTTCAAAGTATAAAATTTATAAGTCTTAACTAATTCTTTAAACTTGCAATTTAATATTTTTTATAAAATATAAGACCAGTAAAAGAAAATTTCATAAATAAATTTACAATTTATCACCTTAATCAGTCATTTTACCGCGATGAATATATTCTACTAACCACAAAGACATTGGAACAATATACTTTATCTTAGGAGCTTGAGCAATAATATTAGGAATAGCCTTAAGCATTTTAATTCGAATAGAACTAATACAACCCGGATCTTTAATAGAAGATGATCAAATTTATAATGTTATTGTTACATCACATGCCTTCATTATAATCTTCTTTATAGTAATACCAATTATAATTGGTGGATTCGGAAACTGATTAATCCCTTTACTTTTAGGTACACCTGATATAGCTTTTCCACGTATAAATAACCTCAGCTTTTGAATGTTACCCCCAGCTTTAATATTACTATTAACATCTTCAATAGTAGAAGATGGTGCAGGGACTGGTTGAACAGTATATCCTCCCTTATCCTCAAATATTTCACATTCAGGTATAGCAGTAGATTTAGCTATTTTTAGCCTTCATATAGCTGGTATTTCATCTATTTTAGGCTCAATTAACTTTATCACTACAATTATAAATATACGACCAACAGGTATATCTTTAGAACGTATACCATTATTTCTATGATCAGTTCTAATCACAACAATTTTACTACTTCTATCTTTACCTGTATTAGCAGGTGCTATTACAATATTATTAACAGATCGTAACTTCAATACCTCATTTTTTGACCCCTCGGGGGGTGGTGATCCTATTTTATATCAACATTTATTCTGATTTTTTGGTCATCCAGAAGTATATATTCTAATTTTACCAGGTTTTGGTATAATTTCACACATCATCTGTCACTACACAGGAAAAAAAGAACCTTTTGGTTCTTTAGGTATAATTTATGCTATACTAGCAATTGGATTACTAGGATTTATTGTATGAGCACACCATATATTCACAGTAGGAATAGATGTAGATACTCGAGCTTATTTCACTTCTGCTACTATAATTATTGCTGTACCAACTGGTATTAAGATCTTTAGCTGATTAGCTACTATATATGGTGTCAATTTATGCTATAATACACCTTTATTATGAGCCTTAGGTTTTGTCTTCCTATTCACAATAGGAGGCTTAACAGGAATTGTTCTTTCTAATTCTTCATTAGATATTATCCTCCATGATACTTACTATGTAGTAGCCCACTTTCACTATGTATTATCTATAGGAGCTGTATTTGCTATCTTATCAGGTATCACTCACTGATTTCCAATAATATATGGCTTATCTCTTAATACCATACTATTAAAAATTCAATTCTTTTCTATATTTATTAGAGTTAACCTTACATTTTTCCCCCAACATTTTTTAGGATTATCAGGTATGCCACGTCGATATTCAGATTATCCTGATTTCTTTACTACATGAAATATAATTTCATCTATAGGATCAATAATATCTTTTATAAGCGTTATCATTTTCATTTTCATTCTTTTCGAAGCAATAATTAATAAACGAGTTTTAATAACCTCTCAATATCTATATTCTTCTATAGAATGACAACTTAATATACCCCCTAATGTTCATACTTTTAATCAAACTAACTTATTATATAACTAATGATAACATGAAGAAATATTTTATTTCCTAATAGAAATTCACCAATAATGGAACATCTAATTTATTTTCATGATCATACCATAATTATTACTTTAATAATTGTTACAATTACAATATATGTCATTATAAATATTATAATAAATAATTATTTAAATCGCTTTATAATAGAAGGAAATACTATAGAAATTCTATGAACCCTAATACCAGCTATTATTTTATTGTACATCGCACTCCCATCTTTACAAGTATTATATTTAATAGAAGAATCCTTTACCCCATCAATAACTATCAAAGTAATTGGACATCAATGGTACTGAACATATGAATACCCTGATTATAATATCGAATTTGACTCTTTTATAAGAAAAGATAATTCAACAAATATATTTCGTTTATTAGACACAGACAACCGTTTAATTATACCATATTATACAAATATACAATTTATAATTTCATCAGATGATGTAATTCATTCATGAACTATTATAGCACTAGGTATTAAAATAGATGCTATCCCTGGACGCTTAAATCAAATCAATATAATAGCTAACCGTCCTGGAATCTTTTTCGGACAATGTTCTGAAATTTGTGGAGCTAATCATAGATTTATACCTATTTCATTAGAAATCACATCATTAAATAACTTTATATCATGAATTAAACAATATTCATTGAATGGCTGATAAAAGCACTGGTCTCTTAAACCATATTATAGTTAATACTTTCAATGAAAAACTAGTTAAAATATAACATAAGGCTGTCACTCTTAAATTACTCATAGTGTTTTTTATACCACAATTTTATCCTATAAATTGATTCTTTATTTATATAATAATCATATTAATCTTTATTTTTATTATAACATCTTTATACTTTCTACCTATAAATAAACTATTAACAAAATCTACCAAAAATTTTATTCTCATAAAAACATGAAAATGATAACAAATATATTCTCAATTTTTGATCCTTCTACTTCAAATAATTATTCATTAAATTGACTAGTAACTCTAGTCATTCTCTTCTTGATACCTATAAACTTTTGATTAGTACCATCACGCCTTTTTTTAATCTTTTACTCTATTACTAATATTTTATACAAAAGATTAAATAACTCCATAATAAAAAAAAATAATAAGTTTTTTCTTATTATCATAACACTATTTTGATATATTATATTATTAAATTTACTAGGTCTAAATCCATACATCTTTACTGTAACCAGTCAAATTAATATATCTTCCTCTCTTTCAATTACTCTTTGAATAACAATTAGACTCTTTATATGAATCAATAATACAAATTATATATTTACTCACATAGTACCTAATGGTACTCCAATAATATTAGCCAATTTTATAGTAATAATTGAAACAATTAGAAATTTCATTCGCCCAATTACACTATGTATTCGCCTTTCAGCTAATATAATCTCAGGTCATTTACTAATAACCTTACTCAGTAATTTAATAGTAAGACATACTAATTACTTTATTATAATTATACCTATCCTAATAATCATACTAATTCTAGAATTTGCTGTTGCAATCATCCAATCTTATGTATTTATATTACTAACAATATTATATCTCAATGAATAACTAATGACACTACAACCTTATCATCTACTAAATAAAAGCCCATGACCTTTAATAGCATCAATTATAAGATTATCTTTTATACTAAACATAATAATAATTATACATGAAAATAATATAATATTTTTATTTCTAACTATTATAATAATACTACTAACTATATTTCACTGATGACGAGATATTATTCGTGAATCCAGAATAGAAGGTCAACATAATTCTTATGTAATTATAAATATAAAATTTGGTATAATTTTATTCATTCTTTCTGAAGTATTTTTCTTCATTTCTTTTTTTTGAGCATACTTTCATAGAATATTAGCCCCAAATATTGAAATTGGTTCCGTATGACCACCTCATGGTATAATTATCTTTAATCCTTATAGAATCCCTTTACTTAATACAGCTATTTTATTATCATCAGGAATTACAATCACATGATCACATCATAGATTATTAAATAAAAATTACATCAATTGTATAAAAGCCCTAATAATTACCATTATTCTAGGAATTATATTTTCATTCTTTCAATTATTAGAATATAATCAAGGCATATTCTCAATATCAGATTCCATCTATGGTAGAACATTCTATATCTCTACAGGTTTCCATGGTCTACATGTATTAATCGGAACAATCTTTCTAACAACAACATTTATCCGATTACATCTAAATCATTTATCAAAAACTCATCATTTTGGATTCGAAGCAAGTGCATGATATTGACACTTTGTAGATGTAGTATGACTATTCCTTTATACATTTATCTACTGATGAACATATTATTTTATTAGTATACAGGTACATCTAACTTCCAATTAGAAAGATAATTTTAATAAAATAATAAACTATATTATTATCGCTATAATAATTACTTTAAGAATATTAATCTTAGCAACATCTACATCAAAATTTAAGAACTTCCACAAAGAAAAAAATTCACCTTTTGAATGTGGGTTTGATCCCTTCTCTTTAACACGAATTCCCTTTTCTCTACGGTTTTTCATGATCTCAATTTTATTTTTAATATTTGATATTGAAGTTGTTATTATACTTCCTATACCCTTATCTTCAAACTCAACTAGTTACATAATATTAACCATATCTACAATCTTATTCCTAATCTTAACTGGATTACTATATGAATGAAAATTAGGTATAGTCCAGTGATTTACTTAGAATAATATTTAATTTATAAAATCTAACCTGCACTTAGAAATTGCTTCTTGCTTATTCTAAAAATGAAGCAAAATTTTGCAGTCAATTTCGGCCTGACCTCTGATAATTTCCATTTTTATTAATAGAAGCCAAATAGAGGCTTTTCACTGTTAATGAATATATTGTATTACCTATTAAGACTATTTAATAGGCTGCTAACCTAATAGTAATGATCACATTTAGTCTTTATATTTTTATAGTGTATATAACACATAACATTTTCATTGTTAACAAGTAACTACTAAAAATATTCTTACATAAATTCTTAATATTTTCAATATTATATTTTAAATAAACTATAAGAAATAAAACAACGTTAATATAATAATAAAAAACATAATCATATTATACAAATTAGTTAAATTAAATCACAAGAACATATTTCTTATTATATTATTTAATTTATATAAACCTTGTGGTCCCACTAACTCAACTCAACTAGTTTCTAAAATAGAAAAATTTACTCCAATTTTAATAAAATTACTTATATATATAGTAATATTACTTAAAAATCATATATTTCTAAAAAAATTTAATTTCCATATTCCTATATTATACTTATCAATACTATATAAAAACATACAAAATAAAGAACCAAAAATTAATAAAATATTGATAATCCTCATTTTAAATATAACATAGAAATATAAAGGATGCAACATTAATCATCTCATTGATGAACCAAATAACATAATAATAAATCCCATAAAATAAATAGAATATTCCATAAATTTATATTGATGAAACCCACACATAGTTGTTTTTAATTCCCCCAAAAAAAATGAATAATATAATATTCGCATTGAATATAAACAAGTACTACTAACAGATAAAACTATTAATAAAAATATAAAGAGGTTACCATTTATATAAATATATTCTAAAATTAAATCTTTTGAATAATAACCTCTTAAAAAAGGCATACCAAATAGAGTAATAATAGAAATACTATAAACTACCCCAACCAAAGGATTTTTCTTATAAAATAAACTTATCAACCGAATATCCTGAATACCTGATAAATCATGGAGAATATAGCCTACACATATAAATAGAGTAGCTTTAAATAAAGCATGAGTTAATAAATGAAAATAAGATAATTCTCATAAATTTACTGACAAAACTAATAATATTAAACTTAACTGTCTCAAAGTAGATAAAGCCACAACCCTTTTCAAGTCTATTTCCACTATTGCCCCAATACCAGATATAAATAAAGTAACTAACGAAATATATAACAAAAAATTAGTATATAAATTAATTGAAAACAATATATTCAAACGAATCAATAAATAAACCCCAGCAGCAACAAGTGTTGATGAATGTACTAAAGAAGATACTGGCGTAGGTGCTGCCATAGCTATAGGTAGCCAAGCAGAAAACGGAATTTGAGCTCTCTTAGTTATACCTGCAAGAATTAATATAAAACCTACTAATATATAAAATTCATTTACAAAAATTAAATCCAAATTTCTTAATGAAATGAAAAATACAATAGATAAAAATATTATAACATCCCCAACCCGATTACTTAAAATTGTTACTAAACCAGCATTATTAGATTCATAATTTTGATAATAAATTACTAAACAATAGGATACCAAACCTAACCCGTCTCATCCTAACAAAATTATAAATAAATTAGGACATAAAATCAATATAATTATTGAAAAAACAAATATTAATATCAATATAAAATATATATATTTATTTTTCTCCATATATATATAATCATAACTGTAAAAAACTAATATTCTTGAAATTAGTAGTACAACATTTAAAAATAATAAACTTACCCAATCTAGTAATAAATATAATTTTAAATCAAATCTTAAAAAAGAAAATAAATAATATTCAATAATTACAACATAATTATATATAATAAAATTTAAAAATAAAAATATAAATATAACTAAAAATCTTAATAACAAAATAGATCAATAAATAAACAATATCTAATGATTCGTCTTCTTTAACTCCACAAATTAATATTTTTATAAACTAATTAGATATAAATTAATAAAAAATTCAAATTTCATTACTCATAATACTAAAGGAAACATATGAAAATATAATAATAATATCTCTTGTAAAAATAAATTTTTAACTGCTATCATCATCCACCCTTTCCCGTGATTTATATAACTATAAAAATATAATGAGTAACATGCAGACAAAAATGAAATAATAATTAGAGGAAGAAATACCAAAAAACTTCATTTTAACATAGAGCTAAATAAAAAAATCTCAGCTCCTATATTCATAAAAGGAGGAGCAGCTATATTAATAATTACAAAAATAAAACATCATATTGAGAATACTGGATAAATACAACCTAACCCTTTTAATAATAAAATTCTACGAGTATAGAATCGTTCATATAAAATATTAGATAGACAAAATAGTCCAGATGAACATAATCCATGTCCAATCATTATTAAACAAACTCCAACATCTCCTCAATAATTACTACTAATAAAACCACCTATTAATAAACTTATATGACTTACAGATGAATAAGCAATTAGTGATTTAATATCTACCTGACATATACACAAAATACAAATGTAAATACAACCAATCAAACAAATTCTTTGTAATCATATACCATAAACTAAATACTCACTTAATATAATAAACTTTAATCGATAAATACCATAAACACCTAACTTTAATAAAACACCTGCTAAAATTATAGACCCAATTAAAGGAGCCTCCACGTGTGCTTTAGGGAGTCATAAATGAAGAAAATAAATAGGTAATTTTACTAAAAAACCTATCATAGCCATTATAAATAAAACAATATTAATATTAAAATTAATTCATTTAAAACAAAACATACTATGAATAGGCTCTAATCATAAAATAAATAATAACAAAGGAAGAGATCCAAAAATTGTATAAAATAATATATATAAACCTGCCTGCAAACGCTCATACTGTCCCCCCCAACCAAAAATAATTATTACTATTGGCAGTAACACTCTTTCAAATATAATATAAAAACTTAGCAAATTTATTACAGAAAAACTTAAAAATAATAATAAAGTTAATAAATTAATATAAAAAATAATTAACGTAACATTAACTTTATTAATAATTGATAAATATATTAATATAACAACTCATAAAGTAAGTATAATTAATAATAATCTAAATATATCAACAAACATATAACTATTAATAAATATTACATCATTTGATCAATCTATTAATATAATTAACAATAAACATATAAATAATAAAATAATAATATATTCAAATAAAGTAATATAAAAAGAAAAGCATATTATCATAAAGAATAACAAAAATATTAAGTTCATTTTATAAATCTTAATAAAGAAAATTTATCATTTCCATAATAATAAACATTCATAACTAAAACACATAAACCTATACTAGCTTCACTAACTAAAAAAATTAAAAAAATTATTAAAATTAAATAAAACCCTCCACATCTCAACATAATATAAATTAAATACATCACACCTAAATATATATATTCAAGAGATAAAAGAATTAATAAAATATGCCTACGATTTACAATTATACTTAATATTCCAGATAAATATACCAAAACTCTTACAATAATCATTCGTTATTAATATAATAGTTTAATCAAAACATCGATTTTGTAATTCGAAAATATCTTCTTATATTATCAGAAAAGAAGTCATCTTAAATTCCCAATATTTAAATAATAATTATACTATTTTCTGTAAATTAAACCTATCTTATTAATATCAATTCTATTTATAGCTAGAATAAGACCTATATCTATAGTCATTATTATAATTATAATAACAATTAATTTAAGTATCTTTATATACATAATTTCCAAAAATAGATGATATCCTTTAATTATTACACTCCTAATTTTAGGAGGTTTACTTGTTCTTTTACTATATGTAGTAAATTTAACACCAAATATTAAACTCCATTACAACTATAAAATATTTTCTTATTTACCTCTATGTATATTAATTCCAAATAAAAATTTATTATTTCTTCCTTCTAACATAAACTATTATAATATAATATATACTAATTATACAAGAATAGTCATCTTATTTTCAGTATTATACTTATTATATATTATTATATTAATGTCAAATCTAATAAAATCACACACAACCCCTTTAAATTCTAACTAATGCTTATACGAAAATATAATAAATTATATAAAATAATCAACTCAACCTTAATTGATCTCCCAACTCCCTCTAATCTTACATTCTATTGAAATATAGGCTCACTACTAGCGATATGTCTAATTTCACAAATTCTCACAGGTAGTATTCTAGCTATACATTATAAAAATGATATTTCAATAGCTTTTTGAAGAGTATCACACATTAATCGTGATGTAAACATAGGATGATTAATTCGCTCATTACATAGAAATATAGTGTCAATGTTCTTTATTATAATTTACCTTCACATTGGACGCGGTTTATATTATACTTCCTATCATAACAAGACAGTATGAATAAGTGGAATTATAATATTACTCCTAGTAATAATAACTGCTTTCATAGGCTATGTCTTACCTTGAGGTCAAATATCTTACTGAGGTGCTACAGTAATTACAAACTTAATCTCCACAATTCCTTATATTGGTACAGAAATAACTTATTGAATTTGAGGAAACTTCTCAGTCAATAATCCTACTTTAACACGCTTCTATTCTTTACATTTTATACTACCATTTATCATTAGATTATTAATACTTATCCATATTTTATTATTACATAATATAGGTTCAACCAGACCAATAGGAAATAATTCTAATATTGATAAAATTCCATTTCACCCATATTATACCTATAAAGATCTCCTAGGACTATGTATCATAATATTTATAATATTTATCATTGTTACATTATACCCTAATATCATAATAGACCCAGAAAATTTTCTAATAGCTAATCCTTTATCAACTCCACCTCATATTCAACCAGAATGATACTTCTTATTTGCCTATGCAATCCTTCGATCTATTCCAAACAAAATTGGAGGAGTAGTAGCTTTAATCATAGCAATTCTTATCTTAATATTACCTATAATTTCAAAATTTATATATAAAAATTTAGCTATAAAACCTATTAAAAAAATTCTATTTTGAGTTTTCATTAATGTATTTATAATATTAACATTTTTAGGTTCATGTCCAATTGAATATCCGTTCATAATTATAAGACAACTTATAACAACTTTATATTTTAGATTTTTTATTTTCATATCACTTTAACATTTTAACTATACAAGTGAATATTTTGAAAATATTTAAAAGAGTAATCTAAATGTTTTTCTAAATTTGATACATAAGAAATATATATATGTATTTTTCATATAAAAACATACAATAAATAAATTAATACTAACTGGTAAAATTATCCTTCAAGCCATTAATATTAAATTATCATATCGAAATCGAACTAAAGTACCTCGAATTACAATAAATAAATAAATTATTAACATTATATAACAACATAACTTACCAAGACTACCAATAAATATAATACATCTAAGAGCTCTAACATATATAATACAACCATACTCAGCTATAAATAAAATTGCAAAACTATAAGAACCATACTCAATATTAAATCCAGAGACTAGCTCTGATTCACCTTCAGATAAATCAAAAGGAGAACGATTTGTTTCAGCAAGACATGATACAAATCATATTACAAAACTAATAAAAAACCCTCCTAAAAAAAAATAATTTAATTGATATTCAATTACATAATAAATTCTATAACTCCCAACTATTAAAATTAATCTTAATAAAATCATTGCTATGCCCACCTCATATGAAATCACCTGTGCTAAACCACGTAATCCACCTAATAAACTATACTTTCTATTAGAGGCTCAACCAGAAAATATAATAACATACACACCTAATCTAGAAATACATAAAAAATAAATAATGCCATTTTCTAATAAAATCTGATTATTCCCTCATACTATTATTACTCAAAATATAAATATTAAAAATAATGCTATACAGGGTATAAATAAGTACAATATCCTATTCATAAATCATATTCTGTTCATCCCTTTAATAAATAATTTAATTACATCTGAAAAAGGTTGTAAAATACCATAAAAACCAACTTTAACCGGACCTTTACGAACATGAATATAACCTAAAATCTTACGCTCAATTAAAGTAAAAAAAGCAATACTAACTATTAACATAATAAGTAATAATAAATATATAAATATATTCAATATTAAAGGAATAATCATTTAAGAAGCTTAAATTCTTAGCATAACTCTGCCACTTTAACTACTAACTGATTTACATACTCAAATTCTAAATTTGACACACTTATTCTGCCAAGTTAACTTAAAGCTTCATATTTTTTAATAAAAACTTCATTATATTAATTCCTTTCGTACTATAATATTATAATTAAATAATTAGATAGAAACCAACCTGGCTCACGCCGGTCTGAACTCAGATCATGTAAGAATTAATAAGTTGAGCAAACTCACTAAAATGACTTCTTCATCATTAAGTAATCTTAATCCAACATCGAGGTCGCAAACTATCATATCAATATGAACTATCCAAAATAATTACGCTGTTAACCCTAGAGTATTTATTCCTATTAATCACTAATAATGGATCTTCATCTATAAATATCATAAAGTTCCTCAAACTTTATAAATCACCCCAACCAAACATCATTCAAATATTATTAATTTTAATAAAAATATATAAATAAATAACATAAAAATTCATAGGGTCTTCTTGTCCCAATAAATCATAAAAACTTTTTCATTTTTAAATCAACTTTTATTTATAATTACAATAAAGAATATAACTGTTAAATCATTCACTTAGCATTCAATTAAAATCTTATTTCACTACCTTTGTATAGTCAAAATACTACAGCAATTTAACTAATTATCATTGAGCAGAAATTATATTTTACTAACACAAAATAAAATGTTTTTGTTAAACAGTCAGCTAAATTATTTGCCTAATTCATAATAATTATATTTCTATATTTTTCAATATTAATTGATGTTTAATAAATTAAACTTATACTAATTTAATCATAATTACATTTAACTATTCATTATATAAATTAATCCTTACATAACTTTCAATATAATAATAAATTATTTTATAACAAATAAAGTAAATTTTAAACCTTCTACATAAATTCCTATATTTTATATGTTATATAAAAGCTTATCCCTTTATATAAAATACATGACACCTTACAAAAGAATATATCATATATGAACATTAAGTTCTACTAATTTAACCAGATATCAAGCTATATGATTAGCATCTCACTACTATAAATAATAAAATTAAATTATACAACATTTAACTTATAACTAAATAAATAGCTCATAGCTATTCGGGAAATTTATATTTATAAATATTATTAATCAACCCTAATACAAAAGGTACAAACTTATTGCTTAATAATAAATAATTTATATAAATTACCTCACAGTAATATTCACTATAGTTATCAACATAATTTATTCTAATTACATATTATAAAATCTTTTATTACATAATTACAATTAAATTTTTATTATGAATGGCATAAAGCATTTTTTCTGTGTAAAAGAAATATCATATAGATTTCATTCCTTAAAGCCACCTTCCGGTAGATTTACTTTGTTACGACTTTTCTCAAAAATGAGAGTGACGGGCAATATGTACATATACTAAAACTATATTCAAGTAAACATCATAATTTTACTTTACTATTAAATCCTAATTATATTTTCAATAAAAACTAATATAAATTACAGTAATTCATTTCAACCTTATTTTTATGCTGCATTTTGACCTAACATTTTTTAAAAAAATAAATTAAAATCATCATAAATCTATATAATTGTATGATAGCGATATACAAACTGTATTAACAATAATAAGTAAGATATTCGTGTTATATCGATAATAGAATAAATTCCTCTAAAAAGATTAATATACTGCCATTATACTTAGCTTTATAACAATTATTATACTCACTATATTTATAAATAATAACAGGGTATCTAATCCTGGTTTAAAAACTCATATTCATATAATTCTAAATATTTTCTTATTACAAAAATTTCACCTCTTTGTAACTTACTCTAATTTTCATTTTATATTAATTTTAAATAAATATTTTTTCTCCGCCTGTATTACCGCGGCTGCTGGCACCAGACTTGCCGGAAATTAATAAAAGTCTTTATTATATAAATTTACAAAATTAATCTTCTGCAATTGTATATTAAATTTTTTGCATAAAGTACTATTAAATTTAAATATTAATTACTATATAATTATTCCCTTTTCTCTCTAGTTTTTTAATTTTTTACTAGAGAGTAAAGGGATATTCTACTTATTTCATTCCCGTTGTTATCTTTATATAAATTAATTAAGTTATACAAGATATTTATGTTTACGTGAAGTAAACCTTACAGACTTTCTAATTTTTAGTAAATGTTACTTAAATTTTAACTTTTTCTCTTAGATGTTGATGATATATGTAATTATACAAAAGAGTTGCTTTACAGCAATACATTTTAGATTCATTCAATTAAATGTTATTGTAGGATGTTTGCTCCCAATTTTCATTAGATGTGATAATAATTTAAATTATACTTAAATAGACTAGCAAACAAATAAAATGCCTGAGTAAAGGATTATCATGATATGATAAATTAAGTATTTTTACTTTTATTAACTTTAGTTTATTGATAAACTTCCTCTAAACCCAAAATTTATTGTGCCATACACCAAAAA